TCCATTACGATATATAAAAAATTCTAAATTAGAAAATGCTTTACGCAATGAAATGTCACAATTTTTTTTTTTTACATGTACAAGTGATGGGAAACAAATAATATCCTTTACATATCCGCCCAGTTTATCGACTTTTTCGGAAATGCTAGAACGAAGAATTTCTTCGTACATACTAGAAAAACTATATGACGAAGATCTTTATAATTCTTGGATTTATACTAATGAAAAAAAAAAGTGCAATTTGAACAATGAATTGAGAAGCCGAATCCAAATTCTAGAAAAAAATGAAGGATCCCCTAGTCTGGATATACTTGAAAAAAGAACTATATTATGTGATGATGAAAAAAAAAAAAAATGCTTGCCAAAAGCATATGATCCTTTTTTCAACGGACCATATCGAGGAACAAGAAAAAAATTCTATTCACGTGCAATCATGAATACTTATACAGATACAGAAGATTTAGTAGAATTTTTTTTTATAAATAAGATTCATGATCTACTTCTTAATGATTCCGTAGAACTTCATCGTCAATCATTTTTGAATTCTACAGAAGAAAAAGGGATTGATTCAGAAAGTCAAGTAAAATATTTGCAATTTGTATTTGATGTAATTACAACACATACAAAAGATCAAAAAACAATGAAAAAGAAATCTATTGGGATTAGAATAGAAGAAGTCAGTAAAAAGGTTTCTCGATGGTCATACAAATTAAACGAGAGTTTGGAAGAAGAGGAAGAAGAAATTGAAGAAATATTGGAGGAAGACGATTTTGAGATTCATTCAAGAAGAGCCAAACGTGTGATAATTTATAACGATAATGATCAGAATACAAATTCTCTTTCTATTTCTAGTATTCAGAATACTAGTAACAATGAGAAAAATTATGATCAAACGGAAGAGGAAGAGGAAGAGGTGTCTTTGATACGTTACTCACAACAATCAGATTTTCGTCGCAATCTAATCAAAGGATCCATGCGCGCTCAAAGACGTAAAACAGTTATTTGGGACCTCTTTCAAGTAAATGCACATTCCCCGCTTTTTTTTGATCGTCTAGACAAAACATTTTTTTTTTCGTTTTTTGATATCAACGAAATGAAGAATATCATTTTTAGGAATTGGATGGGCAGAGAACAAGAATCAGAATTAAAAATTTCCTATTTTGAAAATGAAGATACAAAAGAAGAAAAGGAGAAAGAGGAAAAAAAATATAAAAATGAACAGATAGAAATATCAGAAGCTTGGGATACCTTTATATTTACTCAAGTAATAAGAGGTTTGATGTTAATAACCCAATCTTTTCTTAGAAAATACATTATATTGCCTTCATTAATAATAGCCAAAAATATTTTCCGTATGTTATTATTCCAAATTCCCGAGTGGGACGAGGATTTTAACGAATGGAATAGAGAAATACATATTAAATGTACCTATAATGGTGTTCAATTATCAGAAACAGAATTTCCCCAAGATTGGTTAATAGACGGTATTCAGATAAAGATTCTATATCCTTTCTGTCTAAAACCTTGGAGAAAATCTAAGGCACGATCTCATCATAGAGGTCTAATGGAAAAAAAAGAGAAAAAAACAAATTTTTGTTTTCTAACAGTCTGGGGAATGGAAGCAGAACTTCCTTTTGGTTCTCCCCGAAAACGACCTTTTTTTTTTGAACCTATTTATAAAGAACTTCAAAAAAGAAAAAAAAAGGTGAAAAATAAATTTTTACAAGTTCTAAAAGAAGAAAAAAAAAAAGGAGTCATCAAAATAGTTCGAGTTATCGAACTAATAATGAAAAAACTGGAGAAAGTAAATCCAAATTTTTTATTTGAATTGAGGAAAGAAAAAGTATATGAACCGAACGAAAACAAAAAAGATTTAAAAAAAAATAATAGGATTCTTCGCGAATCGTCCGTTCTAAATCGAACGATGAATTGGTTAAATTATTCACTAATAGAAAGAAGAATGAAAGATCTTTCTGATAAGACAATCAAAATTAGGAATCAAATTGAACGAACCACAAAAGACACGAAAAAAAAAGAAATAGTTAGAATTTATGATAATAAAAGATCGGGATTACATTGGAAAATATTAAAAAGGAAAAATATCCGATTAATGCGTAAATCACACTACTTTATCAAATCATTCATTGAAAAAATATACATAGATATTTTGCTATGTACCATTACCATTTCTAAGATCAATGCACAACTTTTCTTTGAATCAACAAAAAAGATCTTGAATAAATCCATTTATAACAATGAAATAAATCAAGAACAAGAAAAAATTGATGAAACAAATCAAAATACAATGAATTTTATTTTGACTATAAAAAAATTGTTTTCAAATACTGATAATATTAAGAATAGCAATCAAAATTCAAATACTTATTGGAATTTATCTTCCCTGTCCCAAGCATATGTTTTTTACAAAATATCACAAAACCAATTACTTAATAAGTATCAATTGAGACCTGTACTTCAATATCAAGGGAGCTATCCTTTTTTTAAGGATAATTTAAAAGACTATTGTATGATACACGGAATATTTAATTCCAAATCAAGACATAAGAAAATTCATACATATGTAATGAACGAATGGAAAAACTGGTTAAAAGGTCATTATCAATACAATTTCTCTCAAAAAAAAAGGTCTCGATTAGTACCTAAAGAATGGCAAAATAGAATCAATAAACATCGTATGATTCAAAAAAAGGAATCAAACCAATTGGATTTATATAAAAAATACCAATTCATTTATTCCATGAAAAAAAATGACTATGCAGCGAATTTATTTATGAGTCAAAAAGACAAATGGAAAAAACATTACAGATATGATCTTTTATCATATAAATACATAAGCCTCCCTAATTTATACATTTCTGGATCAACATTAGAAAGAAATGGGGACCAAGAAATTTCAGATCATTTCAATAGATCAAAACCTGAATCATTTTATGTATTGGTAAGTATACCTAGTAATGATTATCTAGAAAAAGGAGATCTTATCGATAGGAATACAAATTTGGATAGAAAATATTTTGATTGTAGAATTCTTCATCTTTGTTTTCAAAATAATATTGAGATCTGGACCAATGTACATATTGGCATCAAGATTCAGAAAAATACCAAGACTGAAATTAATAATTTCAAAAAAATGGAAAAAAAAGAGATTTTTTACCCTACAATTCATCAAGAGATCAAACCATGCAATCAAAAAAGTTTATTTTTTGATTGCATGGGAATGAATAAAGAAAGGTTATATGATACCGCATCAAATCATGATACTATATCCAATCTAGAAACTTGGTTCTTCCCAGAATTTGTGTTACTTTTTGATGTATATAAAATTCAACCTTGGATCATCCCAATTAAATCACTCTTTTTTCATTTTTCTAGAAATGAAAAAAGTAAAAACATTAACGTAAATTCAAAGAAATCATCTAATAAAAAAAAAGATCTTGAATTAGGAAATTTCAAACAGGAAGAAAACGAACAATGGGTCCAAATAAATATTCTATTGAATCTACTAAAACAAAAAAATAAAAAAGCTGTTGAAGAAGATTACGCAAAATTAGAAATAAAAAAGGATATAAAAAAAAAACAATATAAGAGCAATAATGAAATGGAACTAGATTTCTTTTTGAAAAAATATTTCCTTTTTCAACTAAGATGGGCTGATCCCTTGAATAAGAAAATAATGAAAAATATCAGGATATATTGTCTCCTACTTAGACTGAGAAATCCAAAGGAAATTGCTATATCTTCGATTCAAAGAGGTGAAATAAATCTAGATGAAATGCTGATTCAAAAGGACCTAGTTCTTGCAGAATTGATAAGAAAGGGAATATTTCTTATTGAACCAATTTGTCTATCTATACGAAGGGACGGAAAATCTATTATATATCAAACTATGGATATTTTATTGGTCGATAATAAGAAGCACCAAACAAATAAAAAATACACAAAAAAAAGATATATTGAGAAAGAGGTTTTTGAAAAATCCATTGCACGACACAGCAACATATTTTTGAGTAGAGACAAAAATCATTATGATTTACTTGTTCCTGAAAATCTTCTATCTCCCAAACGTCGTAGAGAATTTCGAATTCGAAATTGTTTCAATTCCCAGAATTTTAATATTGTGGATAGAAATACAAGATTTTGTAATGAAAACAAAATAAGAAACTGCGGGCAATTTTTGAATGAGGACAAACATATTAATACAGATAGAAAAAATTTCATTAAATTCAAATTGTTTCTTTGGCCCAATTATCGATTAGAAGATGTAGCTTGTATGAATCGCTATTGGTTTGATACCAATAACAGCAGTCGTTTCAGTATGTCAAGAATACATATGTATTCACAATTCAGAATGAATTCAATTCCAATGAAAAATGAAAAAAATTTCTAGTGGATTTCCTACATATCGTGTAACATATTCGGTAGATGAAAGCCGAAACATATACACTGTGTAATATTCTAATACATAATGCTGATTTCATAGTGTATCAATTTTCACTAGAAAGAGCGGAATCCTTTTAAGTAAAAAGAAATTTTTCTCTTTCGTGAATACATATATGTTTTGTATATTTGATCCAAATATACAAAACATAAAAACATAAACCACATAAATAAAAAACAAAGTAGTATATCAATGAAATCCAATTTTGATGTATACTAGATGAAAATAATTGGCATAATAAATATTATTATTTTTCCTGATCGGTAAAATTCACAGAAAAGAAAAATAGAGATTTTCATTTATGGTCAAAAATTCATTCATCTCAGTTATTACACAAGAAGAAAAAGAAGAAAATAGTGGGTCTGTTGAATTTCAAGTATTCCATTTCACCAGTAAGATACGGAGACTTACTTCACATTTAGAATTGCACAAAAGAGATTTCTTATCGCAAAGGGGTCTACGAATAATTCTGGGAAAACGTCAACGATTATTGACTTATTTGTCAAATAAAAATAAAGTGCGTTATAAGAAATTAATGGATCAGTTAGATATTCGGGAACCAAAAACTCGTTAATTAAATTTGAATTTATTCTTTGAGTTTCTTATTATTTTTTATTTGTTAATTCTTTTTTTATTAGTTCAGTTATTATTTTTTTTTTAGATTTTAAGAAATTTATGAAATAATGAATTAAGGAAAAAATATGACTGTACCGGTTACAAGAAAAAATTTTATAATAGTCAATATGGGTCCACACCACCCATCAATGCATGGTGTGCTTCGGCTGATCGTTACTCTGGATGGTGAAGATGTTATTGACTGTGAACCTATATTGGGCTATTTACACAGAGGGATGGAAAAAATAGCGGAGAACCGAACAATTATACAATATTTGCCTTATGTAACACGTTGGGATTATTTAGCTACTATGTTCACAGAAGCAATAACAGTAAATGCACCAGAACGATTGGAAAGTGTTCAAGTGCCTAAAAGGGCTAGTTATATCAGAGTTATTATGCTGGAGCTGAGCCGTATAGCCTCCCATTTGTTATGGCTTGGCCCTTTTATGGCCGATATCGGTGCACAGACTCCCTTTTTCTATATTTTAAGAGAAAGGGAATTAATATATGATCTATTCGAAGCTGCCACAGGTATGCGGCTGATGCATAATTATTTCCGCATCGGAGGAGTAGCTGCGGATTTACCTTATGGCTGGATAGATAAATGTTTTGATTTCTGTGATTATTTTTTAACAGAAGTTGTTGAGTATCAAAAACTCATTACGCGAAATCCCATTTTTTTGGAACGAGTTGAAGGAGTGGGTATTATTGGTGGGGAGGAGACAATAAACTGGGGTTTATCAGGACCAATGTTACGAGCTTCTGGAATCCAATGGGATCTTCGTAAAGTTGATCGCTATGAGTGTTACAATAAATTTGATTGGGAAGTCAAATGGCAAAAAGAAGGCGATACATTAGCTCGTTATTTAGTAAGAATCGGTGAAATGCAAGAATCTATAAAAATCATTCAACAGGCTCTAGAAGGAATTCCTGGAGGACCTTATGAGAATTTAGAAAACCGGCGTTTTCATAGGACAAAGAATTCCGAATGGAATAATTTTGAATATAGATTTATTACTAAAAAACTTTCACCCAATTTTGAATTGTTAAAACAAGAACTTTATGTAAGGGTAGAGGCCCCAAAAGGAGAATTAGGAATTTATTTAATAGGAGATAGTAGTGTTTTCCCCTGGAGATGGAAAATTCGTCCACCCGGTTTCATCAATTTGCAAATTCTTCCCCAGCTAGTTAAAAGAATGAAATTGGCTGATATCATGACGATACTAGGTAGTATAGATATCATTATGGGAGAAGTTGATCGTTGAAATGATAATTGATACGACAGAAGTGCAAACTATTAATTCTTTTTATAGATTAGAATCCTTAAAAGAAGTCTATGGACTTATATGGATTTTTGTCCCCATTTTAACCCTTGTCTTAGGAATCACAATGGGAGTATTAGTTATTGTATGGTTAGAAAGAAAAATATCTGCAGCAATACAACAACGTATTGGACCTGAATATGCCGGCCCTTTAGGAATTCTTCAAGCTTTAGCAGATGGGACCAAACTACTTTTGAAGGAGGATCTTCTTCCATCTAGAGGTAATATTCGTTTATTTAGGGTCGGGCCTTCTATAGGGTTTATATCAATTCTACTAAGTTATTTAGTAATTCCTTTTGGATATCACCTTGTTTTAGCTGATCTCAGTATAGGTGTTTTTTTATGGATTGCCTTTTCAAGTATTGTCCCCTTTGGTCTTCTTATGTCAGGATATGGATCAAATAATAAGTATTCCTTTTCAGGCGGTCTACGAGCTACAGCTCAATCGATTAGTTATGAAATACCATTAACTCTATGTGTGTTAGCAATATCTCTACGTGTGATTCGTTGGAACATGAACTTTTCTTATCTCTTTTCTAGAAAAGAGATAAGAAATAAATTGAAATACAATAAAATAGAAATATAATTCATATAATTCAATATGTAAATATGAATATGAAATAAAAGAATAAAATTTTTTTTTTATTTCTTTATTTTATTTAGAAACTTTCTACTTTCTAAAGTAAGTGTATAAAGTAAGCTAAAGTAAATGTAGAAAGTAAATGAAGATACATAAATTGAATGTCTTGAATAAATATCTTCATCTTTTTTATTAAACATTTTAGTTCGATGAGTTAAACCAGATAGTTATATGAGTGAAATAAAACTGCTCCTCAATTTGCAGTAAAACAAGAAAAATCTCATTCCCTAGGTACAAGAAGAAAATTGAAGTAAACATAAGTTGTTTACCCCAAGATTGAGATTATTTTCTTAGTCGTCATATCTTGAAGCGGATGCAAAAGATCAACTGTATTTATCACTATACTGGGGATCGATCAAAAAAAAAAAGTGGGCAGTTAGGAACACCAAAGTACGCAAAGGATGAGTAATGGAAATAATGTAAGGTATCAAAAAAAGGGATTTTTGTATAAAACTTTGCATAAAACGAATCATATAAGGGCTTGGAGTTGGTAGAAATGATCAAGCAGTACTTCCCCACGATTCCAATCTAGAGTATGCTACTATATCGCTGATGAAATAAATGACTATCAAGAACGAATTAATCCTTTATTTTCTTTTCTTAGTTTTCAGAAAGAAGAACAGGAACAAGACAAATAGAATGCAATACGGTAAAGAATAAAAAGGGAATAATACGAAAATATTTCTTTCTTAATACATATGTATATGTAAGAATTCTTATCATGATTCATTAACTAATGCCCAATTCTTTCTATTTATGAATAGAAACAGTATTTGATTGAAGTATTAAGTTATTGCTGAACAAAGAGAAATTTTGATTATTTTCATAATAATATCATTATTAAGGGATGAGATCAATTCGGAAGTGCTTTTTCTTATTCTAGCAGACAGAATTTTATTGGTCGAATTGAGGACTCTCCAACCTCCAATTTATCTTTACATTATATATTTACCTAGGGTCCAAGGAGAGCAATAATACTGAACTAGTCCTTACCTTACATTTCTTTGCGACCATAGAGGAGCCGTATGAAGCTTAAGTTTCATGTACGGTTTTGGAATAGCGATGGGAGCAGTGATGTTATCATCGACTATAATTATCTAACAGTTCAAGTACAGTTGATATAATTGAGGCACAGTCCAAATATGGTTTTGGAGGATGGAATCTGTGGCGTCAGCCCATAGGGTTTGTAGTTTTTCTAATGTCTTCTCTAGCAGAATGTGAAAGATTACCTTTTGATTTACCAGAAGCAGAGGAGGAATTAGTAGCAGGTTATCAAACCGAATATTCCGGTATAAAATACGGGTTCTTTTATCTTGCTTCTTACCTAAATCTATTAGTTTCTTCATTATTTGTAACAGTTCTTTACTTAGGTGGGTGGGATTTTTCTATTCCGTACATATCTCTTACTGAACTTTTTGGGATAAATAAAATGTTTAGAGTTTTTGTAATAGCAATTAGTATCTTTATTACATTAGCTAAAGCTTATTTGTTTCTGTTCATTCCTATCACAACAAGATGGACTTTACCTAGGATGAGAATGGATCAATTATTAAATCTTGGATGGAAATTTCTTTTACCTATTTCTCTAGGTAATCTATTATTGACAACTTCTTTTCAACTTGTTTCACTATAAACTATAAAGAAAAAAACTATAAAGAAAAATACGAAATTAAGAGAAAATAATAATGAATATTCTATATTCATAACTTATCTCAACCAAGAGAAAGAAACATAAATTTTATTCATGGATATCTAAAATATGTTACCTATGGTTACTGGGTTCATGAATTATGGCAAACAAACAATACGAGCCGCAAGGTACATTGGACAAAGTTTCATAATTACCTTATCCCATACAAATCGTTTACCTGTAACTATTCAATATCCTTATGAAAAATCAATCACATCAGAGCGTTTTCGTGGTCGAATCCACTTTGAATTTGATAAATGTATTGCTTGTGAAGTATGTGTTCGTGTATGTCCAATAGACCTTCCCATTGTTGATTGGAAATTTGAAAAAGATATTAAGAAAAAACAATTGCTTCATTATAGTATTGATTTTGGTGTCTGTATATTTTGCGGTAACTGTGTCGAGTATTGTCCAACAAACTGTTTATCGATGACTGAAGAATATGAGCTTTCCACTTATGATCGTCACGAATTGAATTATAATCAAATTTCTTTAGGTCGGTTACCAATGTCAATAATTGGAGATTACACAATTGAAACAGTTATGGATTCAACAAATCAAATGAAAAAATAAAAAAAAAACTCTTGCTTAACGATTATCAATTACTAAGATTTGGTTTAGAATAAAGTAGGATTAGCCAAATAACTTTATTTTATCTATCTAATGATATTCATTTTTTTCATTCAATTAGAATGGTATCATATAAAAAAAGAGTTCCTTTCCTGGACCTTTAGTAAGGTCATGAAATATTTCGACTTATTTATCTTTTATTTAATAATGGATTTACCTGGACCAATACATGATATTCTTGTAGTATTTCTGGGATCAATTCTTATATTAGGAGGTCTGGGAGTAGTATTACTTACCAATCCCATTGATTCTGCCTTTTCATTGGGATTGGTTCTTGTTTGTATATCCTTATTCTATATTTCATTGAATTCCTATTTTGTAGCTGCCGCGCAGTTCCTTATTTATGTGGGAGCCATAAATGTATTAATCATATTTGCTGTGATGTTCATGAACGGTTCAGAATATTCCAATGATTCCTATTTGTGGACCATTGGAGATAGGATTACTTCACTGGTTTGTACAAGTATTTTTTTTTCATTAATGACTACTATCCCAGATACGTCATGGTCCGGAATTTTTCGGACTACCAGATCAAATCAGATTATAGAACAGGACTTAATAAGTAACGTTCAACAAATTGGGATTCATTTATCCACAGATTTTTATCTTCCTTTTGAACTCATTTCTATAATTCTTTTAGTTTCTTTGATAGGTGCAATTACTATGGCTCGTCAATAATATAATAAGAACTTCTTTTTTCATTAAAGAATGAAAATGGATTTCATATATTTTATTTCAATCTACTGTGAATATCTTCTTTTGTTCTGTAATTCTTCTATTCTAGTCAACTGAATCGTTTTGTTCATCTTGAAATGAATCAAGATAGATGAGGAATTTATCAATGATGTTAGAGCATGTACTTTTTCTAAGTGTTTATTTATTTTCTATCGGTATCTATGGACTGATCACAAGCCGAAGCATGGTTAGAGCACTTATGTGTCTTGAGCTTATACTGAATTCGGTGAATATAAATCTCGTCACATTTTCCGATATATTTGATAGTCGGCAATTAAAAGGAGAAATTTTCTCAATCTTTGTTATAGCCATTGCGGCTGCTGAAGCAGCTATTGGGCTAGCTATTGTTTCGTCGATCCATCGTAACAGAAAATCAACTCGTATCAATCAATCAAATTTGCTGAATAATTAGTCATACTTCTTCTATTTTCACATATAAATCAAAACACAAAACATAAGACTTTTAGAATATTCTAACTAATAGAATTAGAATTCAAGAGTCAATAGAATATAATATTCTATTATTATTATTTTCTTATTTATTTTCTTTCTTCTCTTTTTTTACATAGGTTTATGATTTAGAGTTACTAACCTATTCTATCACTAACCTAATAACAAATGTATTCATATGATATATAATATATCATCATATCCTTAATTCTATTTCTATACACTTTCTATATACTAGAATCTTTCTATCTTTTTATATGTATATGAATATACATATAGAAAGATAGTAAAAATAACATGAATTGAATTCGTAAACTCATATTTCATGGTTATTTAAATGGAAATCAAAGTATCTTGGCCCTTTCTCATAAACAGATTAGAAAATCTATTGATTCTTCAAATTTTGATAAATCATTGATTCGTCTGGTGTCTACAATAGAAAATATATAATTTATTTCATTTTCTTATTTTATCAGATCGAAAATCTTTTGTGTTCAAAACTGGAATTTATAGACTCAATGTCACATTCAGTAAAGATTTATGATACATGTATAGGATGTACCCAATGTGTTCGAGCTTGCCCCACGGATGTATTGGAAATGATACCTTGGGACGGATGTAAAGCTAAGCAAATTGCTTCTGCGCCAAGAACCGAAGATTGTGTAGGTTGTAAAAGATGTGAATCCGCTTGTCCAACGGATTTTTTGAGTGTCCGTGTTTATTTATGGCATGAAACAACTCGCAGCATGGGTCTTTCTTATTGATATGTGACAAAAAACTCCACTTGAATCATTTGATTCCTCTTTACCGACAAAAGCCCGTACTCGAGAAAAGAAAATATATTATTCTTCTTCCGAGCACGGGCTTTTCTGGTCTAATTTTATCTTGTCTTTATCACGAGTTATTTTCCTTGGTTAACAATACTTCTTGTTTTGCCCATATTCGCGGGTTCTTCAATTGTCTTTTTCCCTCATAGGGGAAATAAGGTGTATAGGTGGTATACTCTATGTATATGTATACTAGAGCTCCTTCTAATGACCTATGTATTTTGTTATCATTTCCAATTGGACGATCCATTAACCCAATTGAAGGAGGATTCTAAATGGATCAATCTTTTTGATTTTCACTGGAGACTGGGAACCGATGGACTTTCCATAGGACCCATTTTACTAACAGGATTTATCACTACTTTAGCTACTTTAGCAGCTTGGCCAGTTACTCGAAATCCGCGATTTTTCTATTTCTTGATGTTAGCAATGTATAGTGGCCAAATAGGATCATTTTCTTCTCGAGACCTTTTACTTTTTTTCATTATGTGGGAATTAGAATTAATTCCTGTTTACTTACTTTTATCCATGTGGGGAGGAAAAAAACGCCTGTACTCGGCTACAAAGTTTATTTTGTGCACTGCCGGAGGTTCCATTTTTCTATTAATAGGAGTTCTAGGTATGGGTTTATATGGTTCCAATGAACCAACATTAGATTTAGAAAAATTAGCTAATCAATCGTATCCTGCAGCATTGGAAATAATACTCTATTTTGGTTTTCTTATTGCTTATGCTGTCAAATCGCCGATTATACCCCTACATACATGGTTACCAGATACCCACGGGGAAGCACATTACAGTACATGTATGCTTTTAGCTGGAATCTTATTAAAGATGGGAGCATATGGATTGATTCGGATCAATATGGAATTATTAGCTCACGCTCATTCTAGATTATCTCCCTGGTTGGTGATAGTAGGAATAATACAAATCATTTATGCAGCTTCAACCTCTTTCGGTCAACGCAATTTAAAAAAACGTATTGCCTATTCTTCCGTATCTCACATGGGTTTCATAATTATAGGAATTGGTTCTATAACTGGCATGGGACTTAATGGAGCCATTTTACAAATACTCTCTCATGGATTGATTGGTGCTGCACTTTTTTTCTTAGCAGGAACAAGTTGTGATAGAATACGTTTTGTTTATCTAGAAGAGATGGGGGGGATATCTATCCCAATGCCAAAAATCTTTACCATGTTTAGTAGTTTCTCGATGGCTTCTCTTGCATTGCCAGGAATGAGTGGTTTTGTTGCAGAATTCTTAGTCTTTTTTGGAATAATTACCAGCCCAAAATATCTTTTCATACCAAAAATATTATTTACTTTTGTAATGGCAATTGGAATGATATTAACTCCTATTTTTTTATTATCTATGTTACGTCAGATTTTCTACGGATACAAGCTATTCAATATTCCAAACTCGAATCTTTTTGATTCTGGACCACGAGAACTATTTGTTTCGATCTGTATTTTTCTACCTGTAATAGGAATTGGTATTTATCCTGATTTCGTTCTGCCGTTATCGGTTGACAAGGTACAAGTTCTATTATCTAATTATTTTTATAGATACTAATTTTTTTTAGATTCAATAATAAATGAAATAAGTTTCATTAATTGGAAAGAAAGTCTTAGAATTCTTTGACTTTCCTATTTTCACGATTCTTCGTTGTACAATGAAAAAAAAAAGGGAAGGGTGAATTAGAATTGTAATGAGATACATCTAAAGTTTTTGAGAACCATTTGAATAATTCCTCTATTTAAACGGTTCTCAAAAACTCGCACAAAATTTCATTGTGTATCAGACGATTTTTTTATGTATTCTTCATGTAGTTTATTTTATTCAATTAGATATTAATTGGAATGAACCATAACTATGGAACCCGATTCCTAATAGATTGATCCCAAAATAGCATATCCAAATTAGGAGAAATCCTATAGAAGCTACAAATGCCGAATTCGTGCCTTGATCTTGCAATCTTGAATTTGTTCTAGTATGTAAATAAATTGCAAATATGGTCCAAGTAATAAATGCCCAAGTTTCCTTAGGGTCCCAATTCCAATAAGAACCCCATGCTTCATTAGCCCATACTGCTCCAGAAAGAATGCCTATGGTTAAAAAGGTAAACCCTAAACTAATGACACGATAACTCCAATAATCCAAACGCTGAATTAATTGATATTTGTAAAAATTTTGAAATGAGAGGAAAGAAGTCTTTTTTAATACACTTCCTTTTTCGTTCAAATATTCCATATCACCAAAGAAAAACGACTTCCTTAAACTTAAAAAATTCTTGTTTTGAAATGTAATCACTATAAGAGCAACTGATAATAATGATCCGCATAAAAGAGTTGCATAGCTCAATAGCATCATACTGACATGCATCATTAACCACTGAGATTGTAGAGCAGGTACTAATATTGCGGGTTGATGCATTTCAGTTGAAAGACCTGACGTGGCGAAACCTTGGGTAAAAATGGCACTTGGTGCAGTTATTGCGCTTAAATCATTTTTATGATTCCCAAGATAAGGAATCATATGAATAATGGATAAACTCCATGAAAGGAAGATTAATGATTCGTATAAATTACTTAAGGGAAAATGTCCTGAAGAAATCCAACGAATAACTAAAAACCCTGTGATAGAGAAAAAAGTAGCTATCATCCCTTTTTCTGACGAATTACGTAATCCTTTGATTTCGTCGACTAATAAGTTCATCAAATGAATTATAATCACAATTGAGATGATCGAAAAGGAAATATGAGTTAATATATGTTCTAAGGTCGCAAATATCATAAAGAAGAGTCCCTTTTAAATAATTGAAATTGGGGGAGATTAAATAGAATCTAAAATAGAATATTTTAAATATCTTAGATTCTCTTAGACCTACTGTGTCTATATTATTAATATTAATAAATAATAATGCCGCCACTCGGACTCGAACCGAGATGCTCTAGCACTGCTTCCTAAGAGCAGCGTGTCTACCAATTTCACCATGGCGGCGGCTTACCTTAAATAATAATAGGAAATTCATGTTGAATTGTCGATATTCAATAGGGTTTAGGAAACAATGAAGAAAGATGCATTTCTATTCATATGGAAATGTTCAATATAAATAATACTTAATCAGTATCTTCATCTTCGTAAGTTCAATTTTAATAATCAACTTTTCCCTACTAGAAACCTAGCTCTTGTTTATCCAGAACAGTCAGAACTCAAAAGTTTCGTTTTCAGTCGGGGTATAAAATTAAGAATTTTTTTCTAACGATTTTGAGACCCAACACCTTAGTATAAAGTATAATGAAATATTCAGATTTTTCCTTGTCTATCATAATTGTGCTTTTCAAAATAGAAAAGCACAATTCATAGGAAAGAAAAAACCATCTCACGAATTCAATATAAATCAATAGAAATTTAAAGAAATAGAATAAAATAGATAAAATAGAAAATATAATAGAAATATAGAAAGACTAAAAAAAAATATATACAATACATTAGTAAAATTGAATCATTTGTCTTCCAATTCAAAAATGAAATTTGGAAGTTCTTTGAAACATGTCAATTAAGATTTTTCAAAGACTTTTTTTGTCGCACAAAAAAACTTTTTGACTGTCCGGTGGAAATAGATTTAGCTAAAGAAAAAGCTTTTATTGCCTCTAAAAATCCTTTTTTTTTCCAAAGATTTCTACGAATATGCTTTTTTGACATAGAAGTACGTTTTTTTGGAACTGCCATTCAAAAGGTAGGTGACTCCTTTTTATTTTTATCGTTGTATGTGAAAGACATATATTGTTCAAAAGAAATTACTTTTTCTTAGTCATTATCTATACTTAATTCCATAAATTTCAAAATTCCTTCAATAATATCATAACATACAAATAGAAAAAAAAAAGAAGAAAAAGAAAATAAATAAGAAAATATTCTGAAATGATTCTATTTTCATAGACAAATAGATTTTGATTTTCTATCTTCATTCTGATATTTGCATAATGTAATAGTAATAATTATATACGTATTTTATATATTTATTTTTTTATAAAAGAATATATACAAAAAGAATATACAAAAAAGTAATGTAATTTTATTTAATATAGATTAAAATATTAGAGTCATATATACAAGATTTCAAATATTCATATTATTCAGATTTACTATTAAGAATAGTAATAGAAAATAGTTATCTAATTTATCTAAATCTAAATAGTAAAGTAAAAAGTAATAAAAGTAATAAAAAAAAAAAAAGAAAGTAAATAGTATATACTATATAATATACTTTTTATTTTCAATATATTGAAAATAAAAAGTATAAAAGAAAATATATAGAAATAAATATAATAAATATGAAATCTAATTAAATATTAAATATAGAGTATATATATATATAAAAGAAAAGATTATATATAAAGATTATACAATAAAAAAACAAGAAAAAAAAAGAAAGAAAAAATAGAAAGATATAAAGAAATCTGTAACTTAACTTTAATATAAATAGAATAAATCTATCTTAAATATAGAAATCATATATCTATAAATTACATAATTTTACATAACGAGAATATAATGTAAAGGGAAAATCCAATTATTCAAAATCTCCTATGATGTCATATTCTTTCAAAAATATCTTTCTTTTCTAGAGTATTAAGAGAGTCTTAAGTTAATTAATAACTAAATAATAAACTTGACTAATTATTTGATCTTGATATTTGACCAACTAATTGCAACTTTTATTTCAAATATTTAATAAAACAAAAAGTCATAATTCCAATATTTGTATTTTTGTATTTCATCTTTTTCATATTTTTTTCTTATTGTTTTGTTCTTTTCGAAAGAGATCAGAATTGGTGAATCGGAAACAATTAGAAGAAAAAAGAACAATTTGTTTTCTTATGGAATATACATATAAATATGCATGGATAATACCCCTTTTTCCGCTCCCAGTTACTATGTCAATAGGATTTGGACTTCTACTTATTCCGACAGCAACAAAAGATCTTCGTCGTATGTGGGCTTTACTAAGTGTTTTACTACTAAGTATAGTTATGTGGTTTTCGGCCAATCTGTCTATTCAGCAAATAAATGGAAGTTTGACCTATCAATATCTATGGTCTTGGACCATCAATAATGATTTTTTATTAGAGTTCGGACACTTGATCGATCCACTTACTTCTATTATGTCAATACTAATTACTACTGTTGGAATCATGGTTTTTATTTATAGTGACAATTATATGTCTCACGACCAAGGATATTTGAGATTTTTTGCTTATATGAGTTTTTTCAATGCTTCAATGTTGGGGTTAGTTACTAGTTCAAATTTGATACAAATTTATATTTTTTGGGAACTTGTGGGAATGTGTTCGTATTTATTGATAGGCTTTTGGTTCACACGACCCATTGCAGCAAGTGCTTGTCAAAAAGCTTTTGTAACTAACCGTATAGGAGATTTTGGTTTATTATTAGGAACCTTAGGATTTTATTGGATAACTGGTAGTTTCGAATTTCGGGATTTGTTCCAAATAGTGAATACCTTGATCCATAATAATGGGGTCAATTCTTTATTTGCTACTTTATGTGCCTTTTTATTATTTGTCGGTGCAGTTGCTAAATCCGCACAATTCCCCCTTCACGTATGGTTACCTGATGCTATGGAAGGCCCCACTCCTATTTCGGCTCTTATACACGCTGCTACTATGGTAGCAGCAGGAATTTTTCTTGTAGCTCGGCTTTTTCCTCTTTTCATAGTTATACCTTACATAATGAATCTCATTTGTTTAGTAGGTATAATAACAGTACTTTTAGGAGCTACTTTAGCTCTTGCTCAAAGAGACATTAAAAGAAGTTTAGCTTATTCTACAATGTCTCAATTGGGTTATATTATGTTAGCTCTAGGTATAGGTTCTTATCGAGCTGCTTTATTTCATTTGATCACCCATGCCTATTCTAAAGCTTTATTGTTTTTGGGATCCGGATCCATTATTCATTCAATGGAACCTATTGTTGGATATTCACCAGAGAAAAGTCAGAATATGGTTCTTATGGGAGGTTTAACAAAATATGTTCCAATTACAAAAACCACTTTTTTTTTAGGTACACTTTCTCTTTGTGGTATTCCACCTCTTGCTTGTTTTT